CCTATTTATATAACAGATCGCATGGTAGGTCACAAATTGGGAGAATTCGCGCCGACTCTGACTTTCGCGAGACACGCAAGAAACGATACTAAATCGCGTCGTTAATCGAGAACAAGCAATACACAATCTCTTGTAGAGAATGAATTGTGTATTGCTTGTTCAACGATTGATATAAATTAGGATACTAATGCAGAATCGTTATCCATTAACGGATGGAACTTCTACAGCAGCTAAATCTAGAGGGAAGTTGTGAGCATTACGTTCATGCATTACTTCCATACCAAGGTTAGCACGGTTGATTATATCAGCCCAAGTGTTAATAACACGGCCTTTACTGTCAACTACTGATTGATTGAAATTGAAACCATTTAGGTTGAAAGCCATAGTACTAATACCTAAAGCGGTAAACCAGATACCTACTACAGGCCAAGCAGCCAAGAAGAAATGTAAAGAACGAGAATTGTTGAAACTAGCATATTGGAAAATTAATCGGCCAAAATAACCATGAGCAGCTACAATATTATAAGTTTCTTCTTCTTGACCAAATTTATAACCCGCATTAGCAGATTCATTTTCTGTAGTTTCCCTGATCAAGCTAGAAGTTACCAAGGAACCATGCATAGCACTGAATAGTGATCCGCCGAATACACCAGCTACACCTAACATGTGGAATGGGTGCATAAGGATGTTATGCTCTGCCTGGAATACAATCATAAAATTGAAAGTACCAGAAATTCCTAAAGGCATCCCATCAGAAAAACTTCCTTGACCAATAGGGTAAATCAAGAAAACTGCAGTCGCAGCTGCAACAGGAGCTGAGTATGCAACAGCAATCCAAGGGCGCATACCCAAACGGAAACTAAGTTCCCACTCACGACCCATGTAACAAGCTACACCAAGTAAAAAGTGTAGAACAATTAGCTCATAAGGACCACCATTGTATAACCACTCATCAACGGAAGCTGCTTCCCAAATTGGATAAAAATGTAAACCAATAGCTGCAGAAGTAGGAATAATGGCACCAGAAATAATATTGTTTCCATAAAGTAAAGAACCAGAAACAGGTTCACGAATACCATCAATATCTACTGGAGGAGCAGCAATGAAGGCGATAATAAATACAGAAGTTGCGGTTAATAAGGTAGGGATCATCAAAACACCGAACCATCCAATGTAAAGGCGATTCTCAGTGCTGGTTATCCAGTTACAAAAGCGACCCCATAAGCTTGTACTTTCGCGTCTCTCTAAAATTGCAGTCATAGTAATATCTTGGTTTATTCCATTTTGAATGACTCCCAAACACACATATTAACGTATATAGTTAATATAGCACTTGTTATTTAACAGTATAACACAAATACTATGCTAATGTCAACAAATTCTAACCCTAACAAATAAAAAAGGAATTACCTATATAATTACCTATATACTATATAACTAACTCAACCAAACAAAAAGGTAAACAAATAAAATATAACTTTACAAATAAGGATGTCTCCCTCCTTATTTCTGTATGGGTTGCCCGGGACTCGAACCCGGAACTAGTCGGATGGAATAGATCTTTTTTTCTTTTTATAATAGAAAAAAACAATCCTTCCCCAAATCGTGCTTGCATTTTTCATTGCACACGACTTTCCATATGTATACATATACAATGTATATGTATTTTTATGTTGTTAGAAAAAGAGAAAGTCGATGAATTGGAACTACTTATAGTGAATTCAATTAACTGACTCGATTACTACATGAGCATTTCATAATAACTATTTTACATTCTTTATTTTGTCTTTTACTAATTTATAGCTAACAATATTTTAAATTATTCATTTCATTTATCTTATAAGTCTCTTATGATTCACCAGGTAATTAATACGGATAATATCCAAATACCAAATACGCTTTCGATGTGCTTCATGTAAAGATAAGGAAAAAGGGATTGTTTTTTGAGAAACCAAAAAAATAAAATTTTCTTCTTCCGTAAAAAATTCTTCTAATAATACTGAACCTAATTTTTGCAAAAAATTGCGTACTGTACTCTTATGTTTACGCGCCAAAGTTCTAGCACACGAAAGTCGAAGTATATATTTGATTCGATACAGACTTCCCTTTTTTGAAGATCCACTATAATAATGAAGAAGATTCTTACATATAATACTAAATCTATCCATAATATCACAATCAGATAAATAGGTCCAGATTGGTTGACTAATAGGGTGTCCAGATAAAGTACAAAAATTTTCTTTAGATAACGATTCAATGATAAGCACAGTTGGGGCTATGGTATCCAATTGATTAATACAAATACCTATTAAGAATAAATTTTCCAACATTTGGTTCTTTACCAACAAAGGATTCTTTAATACACTTGAAAGATAACCCAGAAAATAGAAAAAATGGTTTATTAATTTATTTATATGCATCTTCCGCGGCTGAGCCAAAAAATGAAAAAAAGATTGCCAGAAGTATACGAGGTAAAATGCCCATTTTTTTATCAAAATCAGAATTCCTTTTGAAGCCATAAAGGCTTTTCCTTGATAGCGAACATAATGCATAATTGGATCCGTGAATAACCATAAGGTTTTCTGAAAAAAGAATCGATATACTCTTTTCCATTTCAAGTGTTCCATTTTTTTATAGAAGTGTATTCGCTCAAGAAAGATACAAAAATGGGTGAATCGTAAAAAATAAGCTTGTTTACGAAAAAAAACAAATCCAAATTCAAATTCCGAGACATAAGAATTATATAAAAAAAAAGAATCTTTTATTTTCTTTTAAAAAAGTGTAAATGCTTTTTTTTGAAGTAATCAAACTCTTCCAATTAGAATTAGAATACTCATTCAACAAAAATCGAAATAAATGCAAAAATGCAATATCTTTGATTCGACGTTGACTATTTTGAACCAAAATTTCCAAATGAATAGGATAAGGTATGAGTAGATTGACTACATAATCTAAATGCAAAAGATGATCTTCTAAAAAAGGAAATATTGAATGAATAGATCGGAATCTATGAAATTGAAGTTTTTCTGTTAGGAAAGATGCTAAACGTTGCGAAAATGGAATTTCTGCAATGATAGAAAAGCTTTCAAATATCATCTGAGAATAAAAACAAAAATAAAAAAAGTCATTATACCGAATGAATGAAGTCTTGTGAAATTGATTATGGAAATGTACCAAAGAACTTGGTTGATACATTTGAATAAGGAAACGTTTCAAAAGCACTGAACTAAATCTTTTTTCACAACTCCAAACTTCTACAGATTCATAAAAAAAGGAACAGTTTTTTAAGCCATAATCATGAGCAAGTACATAAACATACTCTTGAAAAAGAAGTGGATATAAGAAATATTGTTGACGAGATTTATCCTTTTCTAGATATCTTTGTAATCCTTTCATTTATATTTATATTGGAACCAAAGAAAAAGTAAAAACATCTCTTGGTTTATCAAATAATACATAATGCAATACGGTCAGAACGGAATAGGAAGATCTATATATAGTATTAAAGAGAATACTAATATATATATTTATCCTGGAAACCGAAAAATAAACAAAAAGTACAATCAATGGATCTCATTCCTCTTTTTTCAATTGAATTCCAATAAAATGGGTTTATATTCGTTTTAATTAAAAAAAATAGAAAATTCTTTTATTTTTACAACCCGATTGCTCTTTTGATTTTGGATCTTTATCAATCAATAAACTGTTTCTTCTACACATCTGTATCCAAGCTATAATAAATAATAATTAGGATTGATTAAAAAAGAATAAAAAAAGATTCCATTATAGTAACCCCTTTTATTTTTTACCACAGCACAGGTACTAATTTATTTTTAACGTATAATTAGATCGGGTAATCATTCAATTCCAATTGGAAAAAGAAGCTCGTTACGTTTTATTTTAATCCAATTGAAGCCATAATTAGCTCTATCCATTTATCCACTAGACTCCACTTAAGAGAAGAATCCCTTTTTGTTACTTTTTTTATAAGCTACTAAGCCTCTTGTAACTGCAGGGCTTCACTGGTAAAAATAAACTCTACTTTTTAAAGAAATGAAAAAAAGTAAGAAATTTCTTTTATCACGACATGCTATTTTCTCCATTCATTACCTTTGAGGATCAGTCGTAGTCTTATAGACTATACCAATAGTCTGAACGAATTATTTTTCATCAAAATGTGTAAAAAATCATAGTCGCACTTAAAAGCCGAGTACTCTACCATTGAGTTAGCAACCCAGAGAAATATATATATACACAATAAACAAGATATAATATATAATAATTATTAATTCGATTTATTGTTATATGATCATAATCGAAAGAAAGAAAAAATAGAATTCAAATTATACTACACAACTCCACCAATATGTTGTGTTGGGGTGATTCAAACTAGTAACGCATTAACAGAATATTTTTTGATTCATTCAAACTACCCCAATTTCGTAGAGCGAACTAAAATGTAAAATAAAGATAAAGAATTATAAAATAACTATGATTTATATCATTTATTTATCCATTGTTATTTTATTGAATATAGAATCTTGTATAAAAGTAAATGTAATTTCCATCATTTGAAAAATAGATAGAATCTAGAAAAGAAATATCAAAATAGGTATTCATTAACATAGTAACATAGACTAGAACTGCATATTTCTATGCAATAGAATGGAGATAAAAAGATATATTAATCTATGACCGAATTATATTTATTCAATAAACCATTGTCAATAGACAAACAATAGTGAAAAAACAAATATAAAATCTAATTAAAATCAAATTAATTAAATAAAATAAAAATTTATGTTGAATTGACACAACAATAAAAAAATGAGAAAATTCTTCAATACTAATGTAGAAGAAAGTTTTTAGATAATTACAGGTACACAATACTAATCATTATCCCTGAATACTTTATTGTGTGTGTTTCCCAAACAAGTCACAATCCCTTTTTGCTTCTTTTCTCTTTCAGCAATTCTGCCTTTCGTAAAATGTCATAAACGATTCCCGTAGGTTGAGCCCCTTTTTCAAGGAAATTTAGAATAAAAGGAACGTTTAAATAAGTTTGATTCTTGATCGGATCGTAAAAACCAACTTTTTGAAGATCCCTTCCTTCTCTTCGAGATCGAACATCAATTGCAACGATTCGATAAACGGCTCATTGGGATAGATAAAAAGAACCCCCCTTGGAAACGTATAAGAGGTTTTTTCCTCATACGGCTCGAGAAAAAGATTGTAATTTCTGTATATAAAAAATATCAATATAAAAAAAGTAAACTAGAATTTTCATTTAACCCGCTTCTTCTTATTTACAGAAAAGATAACATTCATCCTCATGACTCAAGTTAATTCATTTTGATTCATTTTTACATAATGTAAAATATCATCAATGGTTTGAGTCATCTCTCCACTTTTTTGCTTTTTTTGTCTTATCTCAATTCAAGTGTATCCTTCTTTATCATTCTGTAAATTGCAATTGAATTGTTAAGAAAATGGAAAATAATGTTTCCTTGTTCTTAAATCCGTTTAATTTGCTTTGTTCAATCATTGGGTTTAGACATTCCTTCGGGAAATTCTTCCGTTCAAAAAGGTAGCAACATACCCTTTTTATTTGTTTTTTCTTTCCTTTTTCTCTTTTGATAAAAATCAAACAGGAACATGATAGATTTTTCTATGAAAAAGAGGTTCTTTTTTTTTCAAACCAAACCCATTCTTTTGATTTATTGGAACCTTTTTATATACAATATATAAAGAGATAACTAATATAAAGAGATATTTACAAACTTACAAAGTTGGTCTAACTTAGTTATGTTAACTAACCCTAGATTATTTCCCTCACTAAAGGAATTCCTCCTTTCTTCTCGAGCTCCATGATATACTATTTGCAACCCAGCACAAACAAGGTTACTTGAAGAATAGAATGTCGAGCCAAGAGCATCTATATTAGTATGTAAAATGGTGGATGTAAAAAACCACAGCCAATTATGTCTTTCAAGTCGCACGTTGCTTTCTACCACATCGTTTCAAGCGAAGTTTTACCATAACATTATTCTCATTCTCCAATTGAATTGCAAAGTGATAGAGAATATAGAGTTTATTTCATATCGATCGAATCAGGAATAGTCATTGGTTAATAGATTGATGAATAATTCTTAACTTATTTATCTTCAGTTCATTGATTGAACTATTTTCCATTTGTTTGATTCCATTCGACATTGGGTTCATTTCCCCCACATTGAGAATTGAATGTTAATGAATCCAAATTAATAAGAAAAGAAAAAATGGTTATTTTTGAACAATTGTTGTTTCATCATAAACCTTCTGGGACGGAAGGATTCGAACCTCCGAGTAACGGGACCAAAACCCGCTGCCTTACCACTTGGCCACGCCCCATTGGAATTGAAATATTTATTCGACACAAATAAACAATAAGATTCATATTATTATTCGTCAACCTATGAATTACACTAAAGATGACATCAACATCAAACTATGTGGTTATTGCTAATATTCTATATAGACAGATAATATAGAATCGAAAATAATTGATCATTACGTGGAATTCCATTAGTATATTGTATGAAAGTAAAAATCCTTTCATTCCAAAATTTCATTAAAATAAGATTGTATAATTTATAAGAGCAAAATGGTTTGTTTGTTATGTTTAATATTTTTAGTTTAATCTGGATCCCTTTTCATTCTGTGCTTTATTCGAATCTTTTTTTCTTTGCTAAATTGCCCGAAGCCTATGCCATTTTCAACCCAATTGTCGATATTATGCCTGTCATACCTCTATTTTTTTTTCTATTAGCCTTTGTTTGGCAAGCTGCTGTCAGTTTTCGATGAAATCTCTTGTTAATACTTAGCTAAAAGGATAATGTATTCGATCAAAAAAAGGATCTATTCTCTCTTTCAAAAAAAAAGGTCTTGGAGATTTTATAATGCTTACTCTCAAACTTTTTGTTTACACAGTAGTGATCTTTTTTGTTTCTCTCTTTGTCTTCGGATTCTTATCTAATGATCCAGGACGTAATCCTGGACGCGAAGAATAATAATAAATCATTTGTAGTTTTTTTTTTGAATTCTTAAGTTAACCAATTGGTTTTGTATTTCATATACTGAGAGAAGAATAAAAAAAGATTCTTTCCATCTTTCCAATTCATCAGTTCCGCTAAAACATAGAACAATTAAAGGGAACGGAAAGAGAGGGATTCGAACCCTCGGTACAAATAAATCGTACAACGGATTAGCAATCCGCCGCTTTAGTCCACTCAGCCATCTCTCCGAATGGGAAATTACCACCTTTTTACTTGATATCTATTTAAAATAAAAAGATTGTATATTATTTTGCTCTAAGTCATTTTTCGATCGTAGGTGGAATATGTATATTATATATATATATACATATCATATATAATATATGGATATGGATTCCTACTTCTATTGAAATTTCTATTTTGTAAAAAGATAATATTATACTTATCAAAAATGAGAATAGATAAT